GTGGAGTATTCACAGGCGGTACTGCCGAACATGTACGAGCTCCTTCTAATGGAAAAATAAAGTTCAATGAATATTTGGTTCATCCCACACGTACCCGTCATGGGCATCCTGCTTTTTTATGTTCTATAGACTTGTATGTAACTATTGAGAGTCGGAATATTCTACATAGTGTGAATATTCCACCAAAAAGTTTGATTTTAGTTCAAAACGATCAATACGTAGAATCTGAACAAGTGATTGCTGAGATTCGTGCCAGAACGTCCACTTTTCATTTTAAAGAGAGGGTTCGAAAACATATTTATTCTGAATCAGAGGGAGAAATGCACTGGAGTACCGACGTCTACCATGCACCTGAATATACATATAGTAATATTCATCTATTACCAAAAACAAGTCATTTATGGATATTAGCAGGAGGTCCGTGCAAATCCAGTATAGTGTCTTTTTCGCTCCACAAGGATCAAGATCAAATGAATGTTCGTTCTTTTTCTGTCGCCGAAAGATATATCTCTGACCTCTCAATCACTAATGATCGAGTAAGACATAAATTGTTAGATCCTTCTGGTAAAAAAGATAGGGAAATTCTTGACTATTCAAGACTTGATCGAATCATATCCAATGGTCATTGGAATTTCATATATCCTTCGATTCTCCAAGAGAATTCTGATTTCTTGGCGAAAAGACGAAGAAATCGATTTCTCATCCCATTACAATATGATCAAGAACGAGAGAAAGAACTAATACCCCCTTTTGGTATTTCGATTGAAATACCCATAAATGGTATTTTACGTAGAAATAGTATTCTTGCTTATTTTGATGATCCACGATACAGAAGAAAGAGTTCGGGAATTACTAAATATGGGACCGTAGAGGTAGATTCAATCGTAAAAAAAGAAGATTTGATTGAGTATCAAGGAGCAAAAGAATTTAGTCCGAAATACCAAATGAAAGTAGATCGATTTTTTTTTATTCCCGAAGAAGTGCATATCTTACCCGGATCTTCGTCCATAATGGTCCAGAACAATAGTATTATTGGAGTAGATACACAACTCGCTTTAAATACAAGAAGCCGAGTAGGTGGATTAGTCCGAGTGGAGAGAAAAAAAAAAAGTATGGAACTGAAAATCTTTTCTGGAGATATTCATTTTCCCGGAGAGACAGATAAGATATCCAGACACAGCGGCATTTTGATACCACCGGGAACGAAAAAAAAAAATTCTAAGGAATCAAAAAATTTCAAAAATTGGATCTATGTCCAACGGATCACACCCACCAAAAAAAAGTATTTTGTTTTGGTTCGACCCGTAGTCACATATGAAATAGCTGATGGGATAAATTTCGCAAAACTTTTCCCTCAAGATCTCTTGCAGGAAAAAGATAATGTCCAACTTAGAGTTGTCAATTATATCCTTTATGGAAATGGAAAGTCAATTCGAGGAATTTATCACACAAGTATTCAATTAGTTCGGACTTGCTTAGTATTGAATTGGGACCAAGAAAAAAATGGTTCTATAGAAGAAGTTCATGCTTCCTTTGTTGAGGTAAGAGCAAATGATCTGATTCGCGATTTCATAAGAATTGAGTTAGTCAAGTCTACGATTTCATATACCGGAAAAAGGTATGATACAGCGGGTTCGGGATTGATTCCCGAAAATGGATTAGATCGCACCAATATTAATCCTTTTTATTCCAAAGCGAAGATTCCATTATTTACCCAGCATCAAGGAACTATTGGTACGTTGTTGAATCGAAATAAGGAATGCCAATCTTTGATAATTTTGTCATCATTCAATTGTTCTCGGGTTGGTCCATTCAACGGTTCGAAATATAACAATGTGACAAAAGAATCGAATCCCATAACTCCAATTAGGGATTTGTTGGGTCCCTTAGGTACTATTGTACCTAAAATAGTGAATTTTTATTCATCTTACCATTTAATAACTCATAATCAGATCTTGTTAAACAAATATTGGCTACTTGACAATTTTAAACAGATTTTCCAAGTACTTGAAGTATTTAAATACTGTTTAATAGATGAAAATAGGAGGATTTATAATCCCGGTCCATGCAATAACATCATTTTGAATCCACTCCATTTGAATTGGTGCTTTCTATATCACAATTATTGTGAAGAGACATCCACAATAATTAGTATTGGACAATTTATTTGTGAAAATATATGTCTATTTAAATATGGACCACACATAAAAAAATCTGGTCAAATTTTCATTGTTCATGTTGACTCCTTAGTTATAAGATCAGCTAAGCCCTATTTGGCCACTCTAGGAGCGACTGTTCATGGACACTATGGAGAAACCCTTTCTGAAGGAGATACATTAGTTACATTTATATATGAAAAATCCCGATCTGGTGACATAACGCAAGGTCTTCCAAAAGTGGAACAAATCTTAGAAGTGCGTTCGATTGGTTCAATATCGATGAACCTTGAAAGGAGATTTGAAGGTTGGAACGAACGTATACCAAGAATTCTTGGAATTCCCTGGGGATCCTTAATTGGAGCTGAGCTAACCATAGCCCAAAGTCGTATCTCTTTGGTTAATAAAATCCAAAAGGTTTATCGATCCCAGGGGGTACAGATCCATAATAGACATATAGAGATTATTGTACGGCAAGTAACATCAAAAGTGTTGGTTTCAGAAGATGGAATGTCTAATGTTTTTTCACCTGGAGAATTAATCGGATTGTTGCGAGCGGAACGAGCAGGGCGTGCTTTAGACGAAGCGATCTGTTATCGGGCAATTTTATTGGGAATAACGAGGGCATCTCTGAATACTCAAAGTTTCATATCCGAAGCAAGTTTTCAAGAAACCGCTAGAGTTTTAGCAAAAGCTGCTCTACGGGGTCGTATTGATTGGTTGAAGGGTCTTAAAGAAAATGTTGTTCTGGGGGGGATTATCCCTGTCGGTACTGGATTCAAAAAATTAGTGCACCGTTCAGGGCAAGACAAAAACATTCATTTGGAAATCAAAAAGAAAAATCTATTCGAGTTGGAAATGAGAGATATTTTGTTACACCATAAAGAATTTTTTTGTTCTTGCGTCCCAAACAATTTCCATGACACACCAGAAAAATCATTTACGCGATTTCCTAATTCCTAAGGAGATATTTATTCTTTTTACTTTCTAGTTATTGATTTGGTAATAAAAAAAATTAAGTAATAAAAAAATTAATGGTTTGAGCTGTGTATCGACGGTCAATCCCGATAGAAGGTTCCGTAGGAACAATTATTTATTTGTGAAAAAAAAAGAGAAAGCGTGGGAAAAATGACAAGAAGATATTGGAACATCCATTTGGAAGAGATGATGGAAGCAGGAGTTCATTTTGGTCATGGTACTAAAAAATGGAATCCTAGAATGGCCCCTTACATCTCTGCAAAGCGTAAAGGTATTCATATTACAAATCTTACTAGAACTGCTCGTTTTTTATCAGAAGCCTGTGATTTAGTTTTTGATGCAGCAAGTAGAGGAAAAAACTTCTTAATCGTCGGTACCAAAAATAAAGCAGCGGATTTAGTAGCATCGGCTGCAGTAAGGGCTCGATGTCATTATGTTAATAAAAAATGGCTCGGTGGTATGTTAACGAATTGGTCCACTACGGAAACAAGACTTCTTAAGTTCAGAGACTTAAGAGCAGAACAAAAGATGGGGAAACTTAACCGTTTACCCAAAAGAGATGCGGCAATGGTGAAGAGAAAATTATCTACTTTGCAAACATATCTGGGTGGGATCAAATATATGACCGGGTTGCCCGATATTGTAATCATCGTTGATCAACAAGAAGAATATACAGCTCTTCGAGAATGTGTCATTTTGGGGATTCCGACGATTTGTTTAATCGATACAAATTGTGACCCAGATCTTGCAGATATTTCGATTCCCGCCAACGATGACGCTATAGCTTCAATCCGATTGATTCTTAACAAATTAGTATCCGCAATTTGTGAGGGGCGTTCTAGCTATATAAGAAGTCGTTGATTATGATTATGTTATAATTAAGAATAATAAGATTAGTTAATTATTAATTATTTTATTTGGATTTTTGGGGTCGGTTACTATTCTTGAATTTTTTAAAAGAGATAAAATGGGATATTGATATTATGTTATATGATTTCTCGGTATCCTAAATATATGATTAATGATGAAAGTAGATGAGTTGAGAAAGAGATGGTTGAATCAAAATAATTCTTTTTTTGAAGTTCGATTTCTGTCAGAGGACAATATGAATGTTATACCATGTTCCATTAAAACACTCAAAGGGTTATACGATATATCAGGTGTAGAAGTAGGCCAACATTTATATTGGCAAATAGGAGGTTTACAAATTCATGCCCAAGTACTTATCACTTCTTGGGTCGTAATTGCTATCTTATTAGGTTCAGTCATCATAGCCGTTCGGAATCCACAAACCATTCCGACCGATGGTCAGAATTTCTTCGAATATGTCCTTGAATTTATTCGAGACTTGAGCAAAACTCAGATTGGAGAAGAATATGGTCCTTGGGTTCCCTTTATTGGAACTATGTTCCTATTTATTTTTGTTTCTAATTGGTCAGGTGCCCTTTTACCTTGGAAAATCATACAGTTACCTCATGGGGAGTTAGCCGCCCCCACGAATGATATAAATACTACTGTTGCTTTAGCTTTACCCACGTCAGTGGCATATTTTTATGCGGGTCTTACCAAAAAAGGATTGGGTTATTTCGGAAAATACATTCAACCAACTCCAATACTTTTACCAATTAACATCCTAGAAGATTTCACAAAACCTTTATCTCTTAGTTTTCGACTTTTCGGGAATATATTGGCTGATGAATTAGTAGTTGTTGTTCTTGTTTCTTTAGTACCTTCAATAGTTCCTATACCTGTCATGTTTCTTGGATTATTTACAAGCGGTATTCAAGCTCTTATTTTTGCAACTTTAGCCGCGGCTTATATAGGGGAATCCATGGAGGGTCATCATTGATTAGTTTTCGAAATAGTCTTTTTTTTTTTTAGATTATCCCAATTGAGGCAATGCATGGTTCAAGACAATCTACTTGGTTCTTGGTTGGGGAACATAATGGATAGAAATACATATGTATGTATATACGACTAGGGTTGTAGGAGGAAAGATAGACGAGATGATATTACGAAATGGTGGGTGGGTTAGAGGGAGAGGGGTCGCACTAGATATATGGAATGTCTATAAGTCCAGCCACAGACTCTGTATATCTTTCGAAGAATTATTCTAGTCTAGAATCCGATTCCATATAAAATGCGGGCGGTTTACGTTATGAAAGAAACAAATGTATATGTGATATTAGATATATACTAGTTATATAGGGGTTATCCCTATCTATATTATTATTTGAATTCGAAGTTTTAGTTACTTCGACTCGATAGATTTTAGCGATCAAATAAGTAATAATTCATTGGTTGATTGTATCATTAACCATTTTTTTTTTTTGGTGCGAGGAACCTATCATGAATCCACTTATTTCTGCCGCTTCCGTTATTGCTGCTGGATTGGCCGTAGGGCTTGCTTCTATTGGACCTGGAGTTGGTCAGGGTACTGCTGCAGGCCAAGCCGTAGAAGGTATTGCTAGACAACCAGAAGCAGAAGGTAAAATACGAGGTACTTTATTGCTTAGTCTAGCTTTTATGGAAGCTTTAACAATTTATGGACTGGTCGTGGCATTAGCGCTTTTATTTGCGAATCCTTTTGTTTAATTTCATCCTAGAATGTAAATGTCAAAAAGTACGTAACGTATTTTTTTCTTATTTTATTAACTCGTTGCCGTTTGCTTCTGTGAATTATATCAATACTTTACTCTTACAATTATGTATTTTTGTTGCGACAATACCCCCGGAAGGACTGATTTGAGGATGAGGAATTAGTGGATTCGTTCGCTTTCTTCCTTCCCGTCCTTAGTTTAGTACGATGGAATTTTGACTTTTCTTTTAGGAAGCCTTTGAACAAAGGATATATTTCGCAATTGACACGAGACCCAGGACTTTGCTTAACTTAATAAGTATCTTTCTTATCGGAAACTTCAAAAAAAGAAAAAAAAAATAAGAAATATTGGAATTTGAGAATTCCATAAATGGATTTAATCTACTCCCATTAAAAATGGGGAAATTAAGAAAAAGAAATTGATCAAAAAAAAGGGCGGGCCAAGTGATACAAAAAGAACTCTGTTCTTTGTTAGTCCTATCTATAAGAGGAGAGCATATGAAAAATGTAACCGATTCTTTCGTTTCCTTAGGCCACTGGCCATCTGCCGGGAGTTTCGGGTTTAATACCGATATTTTAGCAACAAATCCAATAAATCTAAGTGTAGTGCTTGGTGTATTGATTTTTTTTGGAAAGGGAGTGTGTGCGAGTTGTATATTTCAAGAATAGGTTGGATCCAACCGGCTGCACTTTATTTATGTTATTCTATTTTATATATATATTTATTGAATTTTATTTTTATATTATTATATTATATTTTTATATTTTTTTTATATTTTTATATTATAGGATATAAATAAATAAAAAAGTGCACGATCTCGACGAATTCCTTCTGAATAAATTCAGAAATCATATGTAAGAACCGTAGCATTTCGTGATTCATTGGTAAGTCAACTTTGATTCTCTATCAACCAATAATGTGAGACCATTAACATGGTTAAAGCTAAACCGTTTGAAGTCCGGGCACAACATGGTACTCTTTCTACCACTACGTTAGTACCGAAATGGTTTAAAAAAGAATAGTTGATAATTTTTCCGATATATAACACTCATATCGATAAAATGATTTGAACCATTTACTAGAAAAAAGGGCAAGGTTCCTTTTATTATCCAATGCCGAATCGACGACCTATGTATAAAAAAGAGGAATTTTTGGATTTGAATAAAAAAAGGAAATCAAATGAAAATTGAAAATATATATTATAAATAATTTAATTCAATTAAATAAAGTAATTCAATTAAATAAAGAAAAAATAACGATAAAGAAACAACTTTGCTGACAATTATAGATTTTTTGTCGGGTCGGAAGAGTCCTCCTAATATTCTGGGTCTTGTATCGGTTTTGATATGTTTGAATACAAATTTGATATGTTTGAATACAAACAGAAATAGAGAGGATAGGCTCATTACATTCAAAGATATGGGAATGCCCATAAAATAAAAAAAAAAACTGAGCGTGAGAGCCAAATGAATCGAAAGATTCATGTTTGGTTCGGGAAGAGATCATGGAAGTTGTGAAATTAATGGTAAGATAATCTACTTTCATTAAATGATTTATTAGATAATCGAAAACAGAGGATTTTGAGTACTATTCGAAATTCAGAAGAATTACGTAGAGGGGCCATTGAGCAGCTCGAAAGAGCCCGGGCTCGTTTACGGAAAGTGGAAATGGAAGCGGATGAGTATCGAATGAATGGATACTCTGAGATAGAACGAGAAAAAGTCAATTTGATTAATGCTACTTCTTATAGTTTGGAACAATTAGAA